CTAAATATAATTGTACTAATCATATTAATAGTTGCATTGATTTTTATTTTCGTTCTCACATCTGTATTGATAGTAACTTTTTAAGCGATAGTAAAAATTCCAATGAAAGTTACATTTATAATTTCATTTGTAGTGAAAGTGGAAAGATTCGTGAAAGCAAAAATTACAAGATAAGAACTAATAGGAATCGTAGTAATTTAATAAGTTCTAAGGATTTCGATATAACTAAAAACTACAATAAATTGTGGATTCAATGCGACAATTGTTATGGATTAATGTATAAGAAAGTCAAAATGAATGTTTGTGAACAATGTGGACATTATTTGAAAATGAGTAGTTCAGAGAGAATCGAGCTTTCGATTGATCCGGGTACTTGGAATCCTATGGATGAAGACATGGTCTCTGCGGATCCCATTAAATTTCATTCGAAGGAGGAACCTTATAAAAATCGTATTGACTCTGCTCAAAAAACTACAGGATTGACTGACGCTGTTCAAACAGGTACAGGTCAACTAAACGGTATTCCGGTAGCCCTTGGGGTTATGGATTTTCAGTTTATGGGGGGTAGTATGGGATCCGTAGTAGGCGAAAAAATAACTCGTTTGATCGAGTATGCTACCAATCAATGTTTACCTCTTATTTTAGTGTGTTCTTCCGGAGGAGCACGAATGCAAGAAGGGAGTTTAAGTTTGATGCAAATGGCTAAAATTTCTTCGGTTTTATGTGATTATCAATCAAGTAAAAAGTTATTCTATATATCAATTCTTACATCTCCTACAACCGGTGGGGTGACAGCTAGTTTTGGTATGTTGGGGGATATCATTATTGCCGAACCCTATGCCTATATTGCATTTGCGGGAAAAAGAGTAATTGAACAAACATTGAAAAAAGCCGTGCCTGAAGGTTCACAAGCGGCTGAATCTTTATTACGTAAGGGCTTATTGGATGCAATTGTACCACGTAATCTTTTAAAAGGTGTTTTGAGCGAGTTATTTCAGCTCCATGCTTTTTTTCCTTTGAACAAAAATGAAATCAAATAGAACGGTTAGTTTATCAGAATTAAACGAAAACCCTGAAAAATTCATTTTTCTTTCGAATCTTTTTTTTTTATCGATATTCTTGTTTACTACTCAGTAAACCTCTATCAACAAGATAAAAAGTGAATTTTTGCTTTGGGGAAGTTCAAATTAGACTAGACAAATAAAAAAAGTTTATTTTCCTCCCTTGCTTACATATGTATAGATAATTCAAATAGAGAGATATACAGATCTATAGAGAGTCTTCCATCTTTTTGCATTTCCCGAAAATTCCCTGTTGTTGGATCAGATTCTAATCAATTTTTTAGAAGTTTGTAATGGAATAAAAATTTTTCTTTATTAATGACTATTATAAGACAAAAAGAATAATAAATCTAACAAGGGGATTATGATACATCTATTTTTTTTTGAAAGATGAATAAGTCCATTTATTTAGTTTGGCGTTTGTTGTACCTATTTTTTTATTCTATTTCTATTAGGTTCTATTCTATATATTTCTATTAGGTTCTATTCTATATATTTCTATTAGGTTCTATTCTATATATTTCTATTAGGTTGTATATTAGTATTAGATATATATTTACTTAAAGATACTTAGTATAATTATATAATATAATTAATAGAAATAGAAATAATAAAAATACAAGATATTATAAGATAGCTTTAGAATTAAGAATATAACAATAACAGGTACAAATATTAAATTGAGGTACCCATTTTATGACAACTTTCAATAACTTACCCTCTATTTTTGTGCCTTTAGTGGGCCTAGTCTTTCCGGCAATTGCAATGGCTTCTTTATTTCTTCATATTCAAAAAAATAAGATTTTTTAGATCGGCTGAGACCTAATCGTATCACTCCCTTTTTTATTTTATAAACTTCGATTCGATAAGACCCATTTGGTAGAATATTGTATAACACATAGATTCCTACAAACATAAATAAAAAAAGCTCTTATGCATGTGTAAACGTAAAAAAAATTGGCGCTCTTTTGAAAAATGGATCATCATCGGGCCGATGTATGAAATTCAAGTCAATCTATTTATTTGTATGTATATAGCTATAGGGGATCATATAAAGGAAGGAGATGTTATTATTTTAGATATAAAAAATTCTATGAATTACTCCTAAGGTAAAGGTTCACAACAAAATAGTTGATGAGAGTTACTTTGAAAACAAAAAAAGGAAAGTCATATTTTCTCAATTCCAAAAAATTGTATAACTGGATCTAATATATATATATATGAGTTGGCGATCAGAATCGATATGGATAGAATTTATAACGGGGTCTCGAAAAACAAGTAATTTCTGCTGGGCCTTTATCCTATTTTTAGGTTCATTAGGATTCTTATTGGTTGGAACTTCCAGTTATCTTGGTAGAAATGTTATATCGTTATTTCCGTCTCAGCAAATCATTTTTTTTCCACAAGGGATTGTGATGTCTTTCTATGGGATCGCAGGTCTCTTTATTAGTTGCTATTTGTGGTGCACTATTTTGTGGAATGTGGGTAGTGGTTATGATCTTTTCGACCGAAAAGAAGGAATAGTGCGTATTTTTCGTTGGGGATTTCCTGGAAAAAGTCGTCGCATCTTTTTACGATTCTTTATGAAAGATATTCAGTCCATCAGAATAGAAGTTAAAGAGGGTGTTTCTGCTCGGCGTGTCCTTTATATGGAAATTCGAGGTCAAGGGGCTATTCCTTTAATTCGTACTGATGAGAATTTTACTACACGAGAAATTGAGCAAAAAGCTGCTGAATTGGCTTACTTCTTGCGTGTACCAATTGAAGTATTTTGAAATGAATTAATTTTAAAAGACTAAATGCTTTGGCAGTAGGAAGAAAAAACGAAAGAATTTCTTTCTTTTTTTTTGTCAATTGAATATTCATCTATTCTTTTATGCTCGTTTTGTTGATATATTTGATAGAAAAGAAAAGGAGTTTCTTCGTCTCGAAATTAGTATTGATCGAAAAAAGGGGGAATAACATCCTGGAAACCTAATTTTTTCTTGATTCAATGTATTCTGAGTCTATTTCTGTATTCTTTCTAGATTCAAAGCAAAGACTCAGTATTGAATCAACAGAAAAAGAGAAAATGGATTCATAGGCTCACTACATTCTATTCGAATTAGAATGGAAACTCATGCTCGATAGAAATATTAGATCTAATAGAATCAACAAATGAGGTAGGTTCATTAACAATTCACAGATTCAAAATGGCAAAAAAGAAAGTATTCATTCCTTTTTTTTATTTTACATCTATAGTCTTTTTGCCCTGGTTGATCTCTCTCTGCTGTAATAAAAGTTTGAAAACTTGGATTACTAATTGGTGGAATACTAGACAATGCGAAACTTTTTTGAATGATATTCAAGAAAAAAGTGTTCTAGAAAAATTCATACAATTAGAGGAACTATTCCAGCTCGATGAAATGATAAAGGAATACCCAGAAACCGATTTACAACAATTTCGTCTAGGAATCCACAAAGAAACGATCCAATTCATCAAGATACACAATGAGTATCGTATCCATACAATCTTGCACTTCTCGACAAATCTAATATCTTTCGTTATTCTAAGTGGTTATTCCTTTTGGGGTAAGGAAAAGCTTTTTATTCTGAATTCTTGGGTTCAAGAATTCCTATATAATTTAAGTGATACAATTAAAGCTTTTTCGATTCTTTTATTAACTGATTTATGTATCGGATTCCATTCGCCTCACGGTTGGGAACTAATCATTGGTTATATTTACAAAGATTTTGGGTTTGCTCATTATGAGCAAATTTTATCTGGTCTAGTTTCTACCTTTCCAGTCATTCTTGATACAATTTTTAAATATTGGATCTTTCGTTATTTAAATCGTGTATCTCCGTCACTTGTAGTGATTTATCATGCAATAAACGACTAAAAAATGATTCACTGATCGAATTTGAATCTTTCGTACCTTATACATCATAACCAAATCAAAGTCGTATTTACTTTACTCTTTTTACCCATGAGGGATTCCTTGTATATTTCAACAAAAAAAATTGGATTTTTTTTTTCAGTAAATGTAAATAGCAGAATTGTGGCTAGGGAAGTATATTATCGACCTACCTAACTTTATTGTAGAAATTTTCGGGATAAATGATTGGACCATGCAAACTAGAAATACCTTTTCTTGGATAAGGGAAGAGATTACTCGCTCCATATCTGTCTCACTCATGATATATATAATAACTTGGGCATCCATTTCAAGTGCATATCCAATTTTTGCCCAGCAGAATTATGAAAATCCACGAGAGGCAACTGGGCGTATTGTATGTGCCAATTGCCATTTAGCTAATAAGCCCGTGGATATTGAGGTTCCACAAACGGTACTTCCTGATACTGTATTTGAAGCAGTTGTTAAAATTCCTTATGATATGCAACTAAAACAAGTTCTAGCTAATGGTAAAAAAGGAGCTTTGAATGTGGGAGCTGTTCTTATTTTACCGGAGGGGTTTGAATTAGCCCCCCCCGATCGTATTTCACCCGAGATGAAAGAAAAGATAGGAAATCTGTCTTTTCAGAATTATCGCCCCAATAAAAAAAATATTCTTGTGATAGGTCCTGTTCCTGGTCAAAAATATAGTGAAATAACCTTTCCTATTCTTGCCCCAGACCCTGCTACTAATAAAGATGTTCACTTCTTAAAATATCCTATATACATAGGTGGAAACAGGGGAAGGGGTCAGATTTATCCTGATGGTAGCAAAAGTAACAATACAGTTTATAATGCTACGGCAGGAGGGATAATAAGCAAAATTTTACGAAAAGAAAAAGGGGGATACGAAATAACCATAGTGGATGCATCGAATGGACGCGAAGTGATTGATATTATCCCTCGAGGCCTAGAACTTCTTGTTTCAGAGGGCGAATCCATTAAACTCGATCAACCATTAACGAGTAATCCTAATGTGGGTGGATTTGGTCAGGGGGATGCG